ATTTTAGAGAGACGGTTGGTTTAAATCAGATTCATGGTATCCTTTTTACATATCCTAATTCCGATAAAATTGAACCGAAAGGGTACGCAGTTCAATATAATAATAATAAATTATTACTAGAAATTGATAATTTATTACTATTAAGCGGTGAATTTTATACTGAACCAAACCATAATTTAAATTTTAATCCTTATTTAGTGCCAGACCAAAAAGAAGTAAAAATAGATTTCGAAAAAGAAAGAGAATTTTTCAAAAATTTCTCCAAGACCGTTCGAAACCACCCAAATCTCACCAAGATTAGAAAAGAATCTAGTGGAAGAAAAGAAATCAGTAAAAGAATTCCCCGGCGGTCATATAAATTAATCACCGAGTTCCAACAACGATCAATCGATCGTCAAGTTCGCTTAAGAAAAGCCAAACGTGTAGTGATTTTCACTGCTATCAAGAAAAAGACTGATACTAATAAAAATAAAGATACTAATCTCAAGAATCCAAGAAAGGTAGTAGTTTTGAGACAGTATTCCCAAAAATCTGATTTTCACCGGAGAATAATTAAAGGTTCTATCCGCGCTCAAAGACGTAAAATTGGTCTGTGGGAACCGTTTCAAGCAAATGCGCATTCTCCTCTTTTTTTGGACAGAATCAAAATCAAAAAATACCCTTGGTTTTCATTTGATAGATCCGGACTTTTTAAAGTTATTTTTCCAAATTGGATACACAATCGGATCGACTTCAAAATTCTGGAAAATACATATGAAGAAACAAAAAAAGAACATAAAAAAGAAAAGGATAAAAAAGAAGAGAACAAACGAAAAGAGCAAACCCGAGTAGATATAGCTGAAGCATGGGATAGCACTTCACTTGCCCAATTAATAAGGGGTTTTATGCTAATAACTCAATCGAATTTTAGAAAATATATTCTATTGCCTTCATTGATAATAGCAAAAAATATTGGACGTATGGTTTTATTGCAAGTTCCTGAATGGTTTGAGGATCTACAGGAATGGAATAGAGAACTGCATATTAAATGTACCTATAATGGTGTTCAATTATCGGAAACTGAATTTCCGAGAAATTGGTTAAGAGATGGTATTCAGATAAAAATCCTATTTCCTTTCTGCTTGAAACCTTGGCACAGGTCTAAACTACGACCCTCTCATAGAAATCTAATGCAAAACAAAAAAGAAATAAATGATTTTTGTTTTTTAACAGTTTGGGGAATGGAAACCGATCTTCCTTTTGGTTCTCCCCGAAAACGATCTTCCTTTTTTAAACCTATTTTTAAGGAATTGGAAACAAAGATTGGAAAATCGAAAAATACCTATTTCTTGGCTCGAAAAATCTTAAGGGGAAAGACGAAATTAGTTTCAAAACAAATAAAAAATTGGGTTATACAAAATTCATTTTTAGAAAAAAAAAAAAGAAGAGTATTTTCAAAATTAAACCCAATCCTATTTTTTAGTGTAAACAAGGTCTATAAATCGAATCAAACAAAAAAGAACAAAGATTCTACAAGCATCAATGAGAGAATTCCTGAATCATTTAGTAGTCAAATTCAACCTTCTAACCGGACAATGACAGAAAAAAAAACCAAGGATCTGACTGCTAGAGCAATCACAATCCGGAATCAAATAGAACGAATGACAAAGGATAAAAAAAAAAACACAGGAATTTATATTAGCGCTAACAAAAGAAGTTATAAAGGTAAAAGATTAGAATCTTCAAAAAATGTTTTGGAAATAATAAAACGGAGAAATCTTCGATTAATCTCGAAAATCTATTTCTTTAGAAAATTTTTTTTTGAAAGAATATACACAAATCCTTTTTTGTCTATCATTAATCTTTCCAAACTCATTAAACAACTTTTTCTCGACTCAATAAACAAATTTATCAATAAATTGATAAATATTAATGAAGCAGATGAAGAAAGAGTTAATAAAAAAAACGAAAATCCAATTCACTTTATTTCAATTATTTCAACTATACAAAAGTCAATTAATACTATTAGGAATCAAACAAACTCACAAAAATGTTGCTACGTATCCTACTTGTCACAAGCATACGTATTTTACAACTTATCACAAACTCAAGGTATTCATTTTGATAAAAGATATGTTTTGAAATATCACGATTACGGAATTCCTTTTTTTGTTAAGACTGAAATAAAAAATTCCTTTGAAGGGATAATTGACTCGGAATTAAGTCATAAGAAACACTTGAATTATGGAATAAATCGCTGGAAAAACTGGTTAAAGAAATTAAAACAACACTATCAATACAATTTATCTGAGATTCGAGGGTCTAGATTACTACCCAAAAGGCGAGGCAATCAAATTTATCAACATCCTATGGCTCAAACTTGTAAAAGAGATTCATATGAAAAAGATGAATTAATCTCGTTCAAAAAACAAAACACTGTTGAAGTCTATTCCTTAGGGAATCAAAAAGAGAATTTTCAAAAATACTCTCGATATGATCTTTTATCATATCAATCTAGTAATTCTGAAAATGAAAATAAAAGGGACTCGTCTATTTATGGATCAACTTTTGAAACACAAGTAAATAGAAAACAAGATAGTTATTACAATTCAAACACGCATAAATACAACTTTTTTGATATATGGGGAAGCAGTCCTATTACTAATTATATAGGAAAGAGCGATAGAAAATCTATGGAAAAAAATCCTGATAGAAAGTATTTTGATTGGAAAACTCTCCATTTTGGTCTTAGCCAAAAGATCGCTATTGGGTACTGGATCAAGACCGATACCAAGAGTAATCAAAATACTAAGATGAAGACTAAGAATTATCAAATAACTGATAAAATTGCTAAAAAAACCCTTTTGTATCTTACGCTTCCGAAAAAACCTAAAAGAAAGTTACCAAATTCCCCCAAAACCTTTTTAGATTGGACGGGAATGAATGAGGAAATACTAAAGTGTCCCATCTCAACTCTAGATCTTTGGCTCTTCCCAGAATTTTTGATACTTTATAATCTATATAAAATGAAACCTTGGGTTATATCAAGTAAAGTACTTCTTTTACGAAGGAATCTAAATCAAAATGTTCGTCGGAAAAATAAAAACACCGTAGACAAAAAAGAAGTTGAATGTGTTATACCCTCGAATAAAAAAAATCTAAATCAAAAAGAAAAAGAATTTCCGACAAACAAAGGAGATCTTAGATCAGATGCACAAAAACGGGTGAATCTGGAATCCCACTCCTCAATAAACCATCAAAAAGATATTGAAAAACATTTTGGAGGATCAAAGGTAAAGGAGGGTAAAAAGAAAAAACAATATAAAAGCAAGACAGAAGCAGAACTCGATTTATTGCTGAAACGTTATTTACTTTTTCAATTGAGATGGGGTGACACTTTGAATCAAAGAATGATCAATAATATCAAAATATATTGTCTACTGCTTAGACTGGTAAATCCAAGAAAAATTACTATATCTTCGATTCAGCGAAGAGAAATGACCTTGGATATATTGCTAATTCAGAAGAATTTCAGTTTTGTAGAATTGATCAAAAGGGGGCTATTAGTTATCGAACCCGCTCGTCTGTCTGTAAAAAACGATGGACAATTTATTCTGTATCAAACTTTATGTATTTCATTGGTTCATAAGAATAAGCAAAAAAATGATCAAGGATACCTAGAACAAGCAGATATTGATAAGAATGCTTTTGATTTCCTTGTTCCTGAAACTATTTTACCTCATAAATATCGTAGAGAGTTTAGAATGAAAGTTTGTTTCAATTCCAAAAATACGAATACAAATCCAGTATTTTACAAGGCGAGCAGCTGTAGTCAATTTTTGAACAAACATAAGCATCTTGATAAAGAAAAGAATGAATTAATTAAAGTCAAATTTTTTACTTGGCCTAATTATCGATTAGAGGATTTAGCTTGTATGAATCGCTATTGGTTTGATACAAATAATGGCAGTCGTTTCAGTATGTTAAGGATATATATGTATCCCAGGTTGAAACGTTGTTGGTAGCCTAGTTTTCCTAGATATATTCTATCCTATAGGGTATACGAGAGCAAAAAGATTTGTGCGTGTGCCACTTTCCACTTTATCGCCCGTTCGAATATATGATCCAAAAATAACTAATGTATCAATTAGACCTAGAAATCAATTAACAGAATCTTTTTTATTTTAGGTCTACATTATGCGCGGTTGGAAATGCAAAAAAGTGCTTATGCCTTTTGCCTTTCTGAATAAAATTGAATTTTAAATTCGATATCCCTAGCCCATAAATAAATTCAAATTGTTGTATATACCACAGTAAAATTACTAACATTATTCTTACTCATCAGTCAAATCCATACCGTTAAAAAAATTGGAAGAGGGAAAATCTTTTATGATCAAAAAAGTATTCATTTCGGTTAGCTCTAAAGAAGAAAACAGGGGGTCTGTTGAATTTCAAATATTCAGTTTTACCAATAAGATACGGAGGCTTACTTCACATTTAGAATTGCATAAAAAAGATTATTTATCTCAGAGAGGGTTGCGAAAAATTTTAGGAAAACGCCAACGACTGTTGGCTTATTTGTCAAAAAAAAATGGAGCACATTATAAAGAATTAATTGGTCAATTGAGTATTAGAGAGACAAAAATTCGTTAATTCAAAAATTCATGTTGTTTTAAGTGCTTCTTTTTTTTATTCCTTAATTCGAATTTTTGATTTTAAATTTTTATTAATTTCTTTTCACTTTCAGTAATTCATGGAAGAATGAATCAATAAAAAACTTATGACTGGTCCGGCTACAAGAAAAGACCTTATGATACTAAATATGGGTCCTCACCACCCATCAATGCATGGTGTTCTTCGGCTCATCCTTACTCTAGACGGCGAAAATGTTGTTGACTGTGAACCAATATTGGGTTATTTACATAGAGGGATGGAGAAAATTGCGGAAAATCGAACAATTTTACAATATTTACCTTATGTAACGCGTTGGGATTATTTAGCTACTATGTTCACAGAAGCAATAACTGTAAACGGTCCCGAACAATTAGGAAATATTCAAGTACCTAAAAGAGCTAGTTATATCCGAGTAATTATGTTGGAGTTGAGTCGTCTAGCTTCCCATTTGTTATGGCTCGGGCCCTTTATGGCAGATATTGGCGCACAGACCCCTTTCTTTTTTATTTTTCGAGAAAGAGAATTGATTTATGATCTATTCGAGGCTGCTACAGGTATGCGGATGATGCATAATTATTTTCGTATCGGAGGGGTAGCTGCTGATCTACCTCATGGCTGGATAGATAAATGTTTAGATTTTTGTGAGTTTTTTTTAGCAGGAGTTGCTGAGTATAAAAAGCTTATTACATGTAATCCCATTTTTTTAGAACGGGTTGAGGGTGTAGGTATTATTGGTCGAGAAGAAGCACTAAATTGGGGTTTATCAGGACCAATGTTACGAGCTTCCGGAATCCTATGGGATCTTCGTAAAGTTGATCGTTATGAGTGTTACGACGAATTGGATTGGGAGGTTCAATGGCAAAAGGAAGGGGATTCATTAGCTCGTTATTTAGTACGAATCGGTGAAATGACAGAATCCGTAAAAATTATACAACAGGTTCTGGAAGGACTTCCAGGGGGACCCTATGAGAATTTAGAAATCCGACGCTTTGCTAGAGTAAAAGATATCGACTGGAATGATTTTGAATATCGATTTATTAGTAAAAAACCTTCTCCAACCTTTGAATTGTCCAAACAAGAACTTTATGTGAGAGTCGAAGCCCCAAAAGGAGAATTGGGCATTTTTCTAATAGGAGATCGGAGTGTTTTTCCTTGGAGATGGAAAATACGACCACCGGGTTTTATCAATTTGCAAATTCTCCCTCAGTTAGTTAAAAGAATGAAATTGGCTGATATTATGACGATACTGGGGAGCATAGATATCATTATGGGAGAAATTGATCGTTAAATGGATACAACAGAAATACAAGTTATCAACTCTTTTTACAGATTTGACTCCTTAAATTTAATTAATTTTAATTTAATAAATTTTAAAGGGGTATATGGAATCATATGGTCGCTTGTTCCTATTTTTACTCTTGTATTAGGAATCATAACAGGTGTACTCGTAATTGTTTGGTTAGAAAGAGAAATATCCGCGAGTATACAACAACGTATTGGACCTGAATACACGGGCCCCTTAGGAATTCTTCAAGCTCTAGCAGATGGTACAAAACTGCTTTTCAAAGAGAACCTTCTTCCATCTAGAGGTGATGCGCGTTTATTCAGTATCGGACCATCCATCGCAGTCGTAGCAATTTTACTAAGTTATTCAGTAATTCCTTTTGGCTACCACCTTGTTCTAGCCGATCTTAGTATTGGTGTTTTTCTATGGATCGCTATTTCAAGCATTGCTCCCATTGGACTTCTTATGTCGGGATATGGATCAAATAATAAATATTCCTTTTTGGGTGGTCTACGAGCCGCTGCTCAATCAATTAGTTATGAAATACCATTAACTTTGTGTGTACTATCAATATCTCTACGTGTGATTCGGTGAAATAAAGGATTTCGACTACCTTTTTTTTTGAATTCTAATAAGAAAGTCAAGTTAAATGAGTTAAGTATATATTTTTCATTTTTCTTTGATCATTCAGGTTGATGAATAAAAGCCAATAGTTATATGGGTGAAAGAAAACAGCTTCTAATTTTGCAGTAAAGGATGAATTCTCATTTCCTATGTACAAGGATTAAGTAAAAGCAAACATAAGTAGTAGAGACTGTTTACCCCAGGATTGGTTACTTATTCATCACTTCTTGAAGCGGGTTTAAAAGATCGATTCTCTGTAGTTTTTTTATATCAAGTACATAGGTATATTTATTTAAAATACAAAAAGAAGTTCAGGTTGAACAAAATTGAGTGGGTGGTTAGGAAGACTAAGATACACAAAGGATTAGTAATGGGGATTTTTTAAGTTATCCGCGAGAATATTTCTATACATAAAAGGAATTTGAATTGGGCTTTTAGTTGGTAGAAATGATCAAGAAGTACTACCCACGATTCCGATTCAGAGTATGCTCCTATCCGTCGATTAAAAAAAATAACTATTACGAACGAAGTAATCTTTTACTTTTGGGAAAATCCCTTTATATGAGAAATATATGAGAAAGGAGAATAGGAGCGAAATAAAATCGACGAAGTCAAAAAAAAAAGATATCCTGACCTTTATTCTTTTTTTTCTTTTTTATATGCTTATATATTCTATTTTTGTTATAAAAAAGTCGAATTCTTTTTCGTTATTGAAAATACTAGGTTGAAATATCTATTTGTTGCTCTTACAAAAAGTTTTTTATTTTTTATTCAAAGATTAAATTATCGATCAACAAAGAAAGAGGCAATTCATAAAATTAATCAAATTAAAAGATAAGATCAATTCCGAAGCATTTTTTAATTAATATTAAATACTAAAAAAATATAGCAAACAGAATTCCGTTGATTTAATTTGGGACCTTAGGAGAAGTTTCAACTCTATCCTAAAAAATATAAAAATCAATAATAATGGGATGTCCTTATATTTAGCTGTGATCTTTGAGGAGCCGTATGAGGTGAAAATCTCATGTACGGTTCTGGAATAGCGATGAAACGGTGTAATTCTGATCGACTATAATTATCTAACAGTTCAAGTACAGTTGATATAGTTGAAGCACAGTCAAAATATGGTTTTTGGGGATGGAATCTGTGGCGTCAACCTATAGGATTTTTCATTTTTTTGATTTCTGCTCTAGCAGAGTGTGAAAGATTACCTTTTGATTTACCAGAAGCAGAAGAAGAGTTAGTAGCCGGTTATCAAACCGAATATTCCGGCATCAAATTTGGTTTATTTTACCTTGCTTCTTATCTTAATCTACTAGTTTCTTCATTATTTGTAACAGTTATTTACTTCGGAGGTTGGAATCTTTCAATTCCCTCTCTATTTATTCCTGACATTTTTGTCAGAAATAAACTGGGGAAAGTCTTTGGAATAATAATCAGTATCTTTATTACATTAGGTAAAACTTATTTGTTCTTGTTCATTCCTATTGCTACAAGATGGACTTTACCAAGGCTGCGAATGGACCAACTATTAAATCTTGGTTGGAAATTTCTTTTACCTATTTCTCTAGGTAATCTATTATTAACAACTTCGTCTCAACTTCTTTCGCTCTAAGGTATTAGAATAGTCTTTATTCACGACTTGTCTCAAACAAGAGAAAAAAGCAAGTATTTTGAATTTATACATATTCACAATATGTTTCCTATGTTAACTGAGTTGATGAATTATGGTCAACAAACAATACGAGCCGCTCGGTACGTAGGTCAAGGTTTGACAATTACTCTGTCTCATGTGAATCGTTTACCGATAACTATTCAATACCCTTATGAAAAACTGATCACATCAGAACGTTTCCGGGGCCGCATCCATTTTGAATTTGATAAATGCATCGCTTGTGAAGTATGTGTTCGTGTATGTCCTATCGATCTACCCGTTGTAGATTGGAAATTTGAAAGTAATATTCGAAAGAAACGATTGTTTAATTACAGTATTGATTTTGGAATCTGTATATTTTGTGGTAATTGTATCGAGTATTGTCCGACAAATTGTTTATCAATGACTGAAGAATATGAACTTTCGACTTATGATCGTCATGAATTGAATCATAATCAAATTGCTTTAGGTCGGTTACCGACATCAGTAATTGGCGATTACACAATTCGAACAATTTCGAATTCACCTCAAATAAAAAATGTATAAACCCTCTGATTCAAAAAAATTACCAATTAGTTAGAACTATATAACTAGTAAATCAAAAAAAATATATATATAAATAAAAAAGGCTCCCTTTGGATCTAAAAAAAAAGAAAAGAAGAAGTTTTTGTTTGATCAATGTTTGATCAATCACGATATTGGCTAAAATATTCATTTAATCCGTATTTCAAATATTTGTATATTAGAGTAATGATTTGAAAATAGAAATTTTCAAATTCTTTTTTCGGGGGTTTAATTACAATGCCCAAGAACACTATCTACATCAAGTCACACCCACTCAACTTTCATTTAGTTTTAATTAAGTTTAGTTAAGTTAAGAAGTATCATAAACATAAACCAAACGGAGTCTCTTCTTTTTTGTTTTTCCTGGTTAGATCAATAAAGTCATGAAATACCTTCATTTCTATCTTTTTTCAATTTAAATTCAATGGATTTACCTGAACCAATACCGGATTTTATTTTAGTCTTTCTGGGATCAAGTCTGATCTTAGGGGGTTTAGGGGTCGTATTACTCCCCAATCCAATTTTTTCTGCTTTTTCGCTGGGATTGGTTCTGGTTTGTATATCCTTAATCTATATTCTACTGAGTTCTTCCTTTGTAGCTGCTGCGCAGCTACTGATTTACGTCGGAGCTATAAATATTTTAATTCTTTTTGCTGTGATGTTCATGAATGGTTCAGAATATTCCAAATATTTTAATCCTTGGACAGTTGGGGATGGAATTACTTGGATGGTTTCCACAAGTCTTTTTATTTCACTAATTACTACTATTTCAGATACGTCGTGGTACGGGATTATTTGGACTACAAGATCAAACCAGATTGTGGAGCAAGATTTGATAATTAATAGTCAACAAATTGGAATTCATTTATCAAGAGATTTTTTTCTTCCATTTGAACTTATTTCAATAATTCTTTTAGTTGCTTTAATAGGCGCCATTGCTGTAGCTCGTCAATAAGTCAATAACACTAATAAATTATCAATGAAAAAATTTCATATTTGTTATATGTGATTCAATCGAATCGGTTGAATTCTTCTTTCGATTAAAAATAATGATATTTAGAAGGAGTTGCTTAATGATGCTAGAACATGTACTTGTTTTGAGTGCCTATTTATTTTGTATAGGCATCTATGGATTGATCACAAGTCGAAATATGGTTAGGGCCCTTATGTGTCTTGAACTTATACTGAATGCAGTTAATATGAATTTTGTAGCCTTTTCTGATTTTTTTGATAATCGTCAATTAAAGGGAGAAATCTTATCAATTTTTGTTATAGCTATTGCAGCCGCTGAAGCAGCTATTGGACCGGCTATTGTTTCAGCAATTTATCGTAATCGAAAATCAACTTGTATTAACGAATCCAATTTGTTGAGTAAGTAGTATTTATTATATCTCGTATTAACGAATCCAATTTGTTGAATACGAGTATTCATTCTATAAATTTGAATATTTCAAATATTCAATATTATATTTATATTAATACAAAAATAAAAAAATTCGAATTCGTATAGTTAATACATTATAGTTAATACATTAAGGTATGATCTTGGGTAAAAAACTAGACTAAATCAAAGTATTTTGGCCTTGTCTACAAAAGCAATCCAGAAATAGATTGATTCAAAAATTCTGACAACTTATTGATTCGTCTGATATCTAAATGTATGGTTTGTTTCTAAGATTACCAGATCGGAATCTTATAACGTTCAAAAATGTATAGATCCAATGTCACATTCAGTAAAGATTTATGATACATGTATAGGATGTACTCAATGTGTCCGAGCTTGCCCAACCGATGTATTAGAAATGATACCTTGGGACGGATGTAAAGCAAAACAAATCGCTTCTGCTCCAAGAACAGAAGACTGCGTTGGTTGTAAAAGATGCGAATCTGCCTGTCCAACAGATTTCTTGAGTGTTCGAGTTTATTTATGGCATGAAACAACTCGCAGTATGGGGCTAGCTTATTAATACGCTCTAGAAAACTAGACTTGAACCCATTTTCTTTTTTTTTACCGACAAAACCTGTGCTCATAAGAATATTTTGAGCACAGGTTTTTCTGGTCCAAGTATATCTTGTCTTTACCACGAATTTTTTTCCTTGGTTAACGCTAATTGTAGTTTTTCCAATATCGGCGGGTTCCTTAATTTTATTTTTTCCGCATAGAGGAAATAAGATCATTCGATGGTATACTATTTGTATATGCATATTAGAATTCCTTTTAATCACCTATACATTTTGTTATCATTTCCAACCAGATGATCCATTAATACAACTAGTGGAGGATTATAAATGGGTCAGTTTTTTTGATTTCCATTGGAGATTAGGAATAGATGGACTTTCTATAGGACCCATTTTACTAACAGGATTCATTACGACTTTAGCTACTTTATCGGCTTGGCCGGTTACTAGAGATTCTCGATTATTTCATTTCCTGATGTTAGCAATGTACAGCGCGCAAATAGGATCATTTTCTTCTCGAGACCTTTTACTTTTTTTCATTATGTGGGAGTTAGAATTAATTCCCGTTTATCTACTTCTATCCCTGTGGGGAGGAAAGAAACGTCTGTACTCGGCTACAAAATTTATTTTGTACACCGCGGGAGGCTCCATTTTTCTAGTAATGGGAGTTCTGTGTATGGGTTTATATGGTTCTAATGAGCCAATATTAAATTTTGAAACATTAGCAAATCGGTCGTATCCTGCGGCCTTAGAAATACTATTCTATATTGGTTTTTTTATTGCTTTTGCTGTCAAATCACCCATTATACCTTTACATACATGGTTACCAGATACCCACGGAGAAGCACATTATAGTACTTGTATGCTTCTAGCTGGAATCTTATTAAAAATGGGAGCGTATGGATTGGTTCGTATCAATATGGAATTTTTTTCTCACGCCCATTATCTGTTTTCCCCTTGGTTAGTAATAGCAGGCACAATTCAAATAATCTATGCGGCTTCCACATCTCTTGGCCAACGGAATTTAAAAAAAAGAGTAGCGTATTCGTCTATATCCCATATGGGCTTTATAATTATAGGAATTGGTTCGATAAGTGATACAGGGCTTAATGGGGCTCTTTTACAAATAATATCTCATGGATTTATTGGTGCTGCACTTTTTTTCTTGTCGGGGACGACTTATGATAGAATACGTCTTGTTTATCTTGACGAAATGGGCGCAATAGCTATCCCAATGTCAAAAGTATTCACGATGTTCAGTAGCTTTTCGATGGCTTCGCTTGCATTACCGGGTATGAGTGGCTTTGTTGCTGAATTGATCGTCTTTTTTGGAATAATTACGAGCCAAAAATTTTTTTTACTGCCAAAAATGCTAATTACTTTTCTAATGGCAATTGGAATCATTTTAACTCCTATTTATTCATTATCTCTGTCACGACAGATGTTCTACGGATACAAGCTTTTTAATGCCCAAAACTCTTATTTTTTTGATTCTGGACCACGAGAGTTATTTCTTTCAATTTCTCTCTTTTTACCCGTCCTAAGTATTGGTATGTACCCCAATTTCATTTTTTCACTGTCGGTTGACAGGGTCGAAATAATTTTATCTAATTATTTTCTAAACGGTTTTCATAACTAAACTTAAAAATGCTATGATTTGAAAATCGTTCATTCGACACTAAAAAGTTTTCTAAATTTCTAATAAGTCATTTTTAAATAAAGAAAATTGAAACCCATATGGATACGAATCATATGAATCGATACAATATTGTATCGATTCATACGATTCGTATCGGTTCACACAAAATTTTTATATGCACAGACTCTGTTGTAGTCGTAAGATACACTCGTGAATTTAATTATATGCTAAAGGAAAGGAACCATAACTATGCAACCCTATTCCAAATAGATTGACCCCAAAGTAGCATATCCAAATTATAAGAAAGCCTATAGACGCTATAATTGCCGAATTTTCTCCTTGCAAGTTTCGATTTGTTCGAGTATGTAAATAAATCGCGAATATGATCCAAGTAATAAATGCCCACGTTTCTTTTGGGTCCCAATTCCAATACGATCCCCATGCTTCATTAGCCCATACTGCTCCCGAAAGAATACCTATGGTTAAAAATAGAAATCCTAAACTAATAACCCGATAACTCCAATAATCCAATTCTTGAATCAATTGCGATCTGTAATAATTCTTGGCGAAAAAAAAATTCTTTTTTTGGATTTTTAAAAAATTATTTCTTTCACCGATATATTCAATTTTCCCAAAGGTAAATGAATCGTGTACTAAAAAATGACTTTGACAAAAAAGAAAAAAAATATTTATACTTTTTCGAGATGTAATCACTAGGAGTGCTGCTGATAATAATGATCCACATAAAAGGGACGCATAACCCAATATCATCATCGTTACGTGCATTATTAACCACTCAGATTGAAGAGCAGGTACTAATATTGAAGATTGGTGTATTTCCGTTAAAAGCCCTGACATCGAAAAGACTTGAGTAAAAACAGCACTTGAACCCGTTATTATGCTTACTAAATTTTTATTTTTTTTGAAATACAGAACTATATGAATAAGAGAAAAACTCCATGATAGGAAGATTAATGATTCGTATAAATCACTTAGTGGAAAATGACTCGAATAAATCCAACGCGTAACTAATAATCCTGTTATACAGAAAAAACTAGCTAGCAGGCCTTTTTCGGACAAATGAGGTAATTGTACCACTTCATCTACAAAAAAAAAAGTTATTAAACGAATTAGAATTACAATTGAAAGAATCGAAAAGGAAATATGAGTTAATATATGTTCTAAGGTTGAAAATATCATACAAAATCTTAAAAAATGCGTTGCCAAAATGCAACTCAAGAGTTGAATTAATTATAGAATCTATTTTTACTTTTTAAAAGATTTTAAAAAGATGACATGCCGCTACTCGGACTCGAACCGAGATGCTTTAGCACTGCTTCCTAAGAGCAGCGTGTCTACCAATTTCACCATAGCGGCTTGTGTTGAACTTATAATAGCTAATGAATAAACAATCGTCGAGACTTTAGAAGTCCATTAAGGGGAATTTTTTTAGTTTATTTTTCCTAAAAGTCTAAATTTATTAAATATTAGTTCAAATGGGGATTTGAACGTTCGTTAGTTTAGGGACTTAGGGGCTTTCGTGGGTTTTCAGCTTCCCTAGAATTTTATTCTAACTAGATAATTCGAATCTCAAATCGCAATCAAGAGTCAACCAAGGGATAGAACTAAAAAAGGGTTTTGTTTTGCTTTTTCAACTTTAATGAACTTTTTTATCTTTTATTTAATTTCAGAAATCAAAATTAGAGAAATTGTTCCTATTAAAAGTTCTTACTAAGTTCTTGATTTAATTGAGTTGATAATAGGAGATATATGAGTAATTTATATATTAATTCCTACAAATCGAAAAAGAATAAAGTTATTCGAAAGTATTTCAAACTATTGGTTAATTCAATTAACTAAATATCTTAATATCTTAGGACCCCTTCCGAAAACATCTATAGTCTAGTAAAAAGAGAAAAGATAAAAAAAGAGAGATAAAACGAAAAATTGGCGTATTTTTTCTAGTAAATGTAACAAAAAAAGTGTTGACGGGTAACCTAAGCTTCCCCGTTCTGGAAATGCAAAAATCCGCGCAAAAAAACCTTTTCTTGTGTTCATTCGTTTGTCAGAAACATTTTTATTTTTTATCAATTTATCAAAAAAGGTTTTTGTTTTTCCTAAATTCAGTAAAAAAAGGGAAAGGGTTGGTTCTTTTTTTACTGAATTTAGTAAATAATTTAAAATTGACGACTCGAAAATAAAAGATAAAAGAGTAAGCTGAGTTTCATTTTCTATTTCCTATAAAATAGATAATTTCCATTATCTAGTCAGTTGATTTAATAAAGAAAAAATGAGTCAATTTTTGAATGCATTCAGACTATTCCAACTTTATTACTTATTTGTTTTTTGTTTGCTGCACAAAAAAACTTTTTGAATTTCCAGTCGAAAGAGATTTACCTAATGAAAAAGCTTTTAAAGCGGTCCAATATCCCTTCTTTTTCCAAATATTTTTACGAATATGCTTTTTTGATGTAGAAATGCGCTTTTTTGGAACTGCCATTTAAAAAGAATTCCTTGTTGTTCTAGTTGGATGTGAAAGACATGTATTGTTCAAAAGAAGTTCTTCCTTACTATTATATTCATATATTTATTCGATTTATTTGCTAATGAATACTCCCTTCATAAAAAAATAAATAGAATATAAATCTATAAAGGTTTGGTTTTTTTCACTTTTTCTATTTCTGAGAATCGACTTAAAATGGTTTTTATTAATTCGTATGCTTATTTATGACTCTTTCTTAGTAAACCCTATATCCAGCAAATTGGTTGTGCTAGAGAAATCAAAATTGTTGAGCTTAAATTTCCTAAATAAAAAGAATCCAACCTTGCATTTTTTTTCTGTCTAGTTTCAGTGTTGTACATTGAATTTAGATGGGATAAAATATACAAATAAGGATAAGATCCAAAATTTTTCTTACTGAAATGGAAAAATGCATTTCCTTTTCTATTACCTTAACCGTTCAACCTCGTACATCGTACAAGAGAGTATGTTACACTTTCAAAAAATAGGAATTACTGTGTTTCATAAGATTTGACCCATTGTAATTTCTTGAGTTGAATATTTGAAGTATTTAGAAGAAAATAAGAAAAACAAATAAATAAAAAGTAAAATAATAAGAAAAATTCTAAATTTTGGTAGTTTTACTTAGTGCATATCTTCCCTTTTAGTTATTCCTATCAAAGAGGTAAGATCTGGTGAATCGGAAACAATAAAAATCAATTAGGAAACTAAGAATAAAAAACTTTTTATGCAACAAACATATCAATATGGGTGGATTATACCTTTCATTCCACTTCCCGTTCCTATATTCCTAGGGTTGGGTCTTCTTCTTTTTCCAACAACAGCAATCCAATTTCGTCGTATGTGGGCCTTTCAGAGTGTTTTATTGTTAAGTATAATCATGGTTTTTTCAACCAATCTGTCTATTCAACAAATAAAAAGCAATTCTATTTATCAATATGTATGGTCTTGGCTCATTACTAACGATTTTTCTTTAGAATTGGGTTATTTGCTAGACCCACTTACTTCTATTATGTCAATATTAATCACTACCGTTGGAATTACGGTTCTTTTTTATAGTGATAATTATATGGCTCACGATCAATCGTATTTGAAATTTTTCACTTATATGAGTTTTTTTAGTACTTCAATGCTAGGATTAGTTACTAGTGCTAATTTGATACAAATTTATATTTTTTGGGAATTGGTGGGGATGTCTTCTTATCTATTAATTGGTTTTTGGTTCACACGACCTCTTGCGGCAAATGCCTGTCAAAAAGCTTTTGTAACTAATCGGGTAGGAGATTTTGGTTTATTAGTAGGAATTTTAGGGTTTTATTGGATAACGGGTAGTTTCGAATTTGAGGATTTATTCGAAATAGTGAATAACTTGATTTTTAATAATGAAGTAAATCCTTTATTTCTTACTTTGTGTGCTGTTCTATTATTTGCTGGTTCCGTTGCTAAATCTGCACAATTTCCCCTTCATGTCTGGTTGCCAGATGCTATGGAGGGGCCTACTCCTATTTCTGCTCTTATACATGCTGCCACTATGGTAGCAGCGGGAATTTTTCTTGTAGCTCGGCTTCTTCCTCTTTTCATAGTTATACCCTCCATAATGAATTTAATCTCGTTGATAGCAACAATAACAGTCTTATTAGGAGCTACTTTAGCTCTTGCTCAAAAAGACATTAAGAGAGGTTTAGCATATTCCACAATGTCACAATTGGGTTATATGATGTTAGCTCTTGGTATGGGATCTTATCGAAATGCTTTATTCCACTTGATAACTCATGCCTATTCCAAAGCATTATTATTTTTAGGATCTGGATCCATTATTCATTCAATGGAAAGGCTTGTTGGCTATTCACCCTATAAAAGTCAAAATATGGTTCTTATGGGAGGGTTAGGAAAACATATACCAATTACAAAAACATCTTTTTTTTTAGGTACACTTTCTCTTTCTGGTATTCCACCTTTAGCCTGCTTTTGGTCTAAAGATGAAATTCTTAATGATAGTTGGTTGTATTCAGCCACTTTTGCACTAATAGCTTGGTCTACCGCGGGATTAACCGCATTTTATATGTTTCGGATCTATTTTATTACTTTTGAGGGACATTTAAATGTTCATTTTCAAAATTATAGTGGTAAACAAAAAATTCCCTTCTATTCAATATCTTTGTGGGGAAAGGGAATTTCAAAAAGAATTAGCAAAAATTTTTGTTTATTAACTAGTGAAAGTTCCTCAAAAAGGACATATCAGGTTGATGATAATTTTCTAACTAAGATACGACCCTTTCTTACTAGTACGAGGACTCCTTTTGACAATAAAAAACCTTATCCCTATCCTTGTGAATCTGATAATACTATCTTATTCCCTCTACTTGTATTGGGCCTATTTATTTTGTTCATTGGATCTATAGGAATTCCTGTCAATCAAGAGCAAGGGGGGATGGATCCGGATATATTATCTAAATGCTTAGCTCCATCTATAAACCTTTTACATCAAAAATCGAAGAATTACATAGAATGGTATGAATTTATGAAAGATGCAGTTTTTTCCGTTAGTCTATCTTATTTCGGAATAATTATAGCGTCCTTTTTATATAAAGTCCCTTA